GCTGGTGTAGCTTAACTCAAAGCATAGCACTGAAGACGCTAAGATAAAAATTAATCTTTTTCACAGGCACGAAGGTTTGGTCCTGGCCTCAATATTAATTATAACTTGACTTACACATGCAAGTCTCAGCATTCCGGTGAGAACGCCCTAATCAGCCCACATATCTGATTAGGAGCCGGTATCAGGCACACTCCAAAGCAGCCCATGACACCTCGCTCAGCCACACCCACAAGGGAATTCAGCAGTGATAAACATTGTTCCATGAGCGTAAGCTTGAGTCAATCAAAGTTACAAAGAGTTGGTCAATCTCGTGCCAGCCACCGCGGTTATACGAGTGACACAAATTAATATCCTACGGCGTTAAGGGTGATTAGAAATATCTCGCCCAAAATAAAGTTAAGACCCCATTAAGCTGTCATACGCTCTCATGCTTAAAAACATCATTCACGAAAGTAACTTTATATTAACAGAGTTTTTGACCTCACGACAGTTAAGACCCAAACTAGGATTAGATACCCTACTATGCTTAACCGTAAACATTGTACAAGTATATTTACCTTAACACACCGCCTGAACACTACAAGCGCTAGCTTAAAATCCAAAGGACTTGGCGGTGCTCCAAACCCACCTAGAGGAGCCTGTTCTATAACCGATAATCCGCGTTTAACCTCACCACTTCTTGCCCCTTCCGCCTATATACCGCCGTCGTCAGCTCACCCTATGAAGGCATAACAGTAAGCACAATGACCTTTACCCTCAGTACGTCAGGTCGAGGTGTAGCGAATGAAGTGGGAAGAAATGGGCTACATTCTCTTTCTAGAACACACGAACAGAAGCATGAAAAACTTCTTAAAGGTGGATTTAGCAGTAAGTAAATTTCAGAACATTATACTGAAACCGGCTCTGGAGCGCGCACACACCGCCCGTCACTCTCCTCGAAAAATCACCATAAATTTCATAAAAAAACTTTACAACAAGAGGAGGCAAGTCGTAACATGGTAAGTGTACTGGAAAGTGCACTTGGACTAACCAAAATGTAGCTAAAACAGTAAAGCACCTCCCTTACACCGAGAAGATACCCGTGCAATTCGAGTCATTTTGAACCCCAAAGCTAGCCAAAACAAATTTATCATCCTCCATTATTAATCTGACATAACACCCCCACTACCTAAATTTAAAACATTTTATCCTTCCTAGTATTGGCGATAGAACAGAGCCTTTGAGCTATAGAAACAGTACCGCAAGGGAAAGCTGAAAAAGAAATGAAATAAATCATTAAAGTACAAAAAAGCAGAGACACACCCTCGTACCTTTCGCATCATGATTTAGCAAGAACAACTAGACAAAAAGCTTTTTTAGTCTAACTTCCCGAAACCAAACGAGCTACTTCGGAGCAGCATATCAGAGCCAACCCACCTCTGTGGCAAAAGAGGGGGAAGACTCCCAAGTAGCGGTGACAAGCCTACCGAGTTTGGTGATAGCTGGTTGTCCAAGAAAAGAACTTAAATTCTGCGTTAATTCTTCAACTCGATAACAAAAATCCTTTTAACAAAACCAGTCGTAAAAATTAATAGTTATTCAAAAAAGGTACAGCTTTTTTGAATTAAGAAACAACTTTATTAGGAGGGTAATGATTATAATTCCTAAAGGATAACTCCTCAGTGGGCCCAAAAGCAGCCACCTGTAAAGAAAGCGTCACAGCTCAAGCCTATATTACACCAACAAATCCTTATACCAAACTCACAACCCCCTTAAACCTATTGGACTATTTTATCCAACCCCATATAAAAGAAATTATGCTAAAATGAGTAATAAGGGACTAACTCCCTCCCAACACACCAGTGTAAGTCAGAAAGAATTAAGTCACTGATAATTAACCGATGCCAAACTTGAGGCCCTTATGATATAAACAATACAACAAGAAAAGCCCATCCAAACCATCGTTAACCCCACACAGGAGTGTCCTTGGGAAAGATTAAAAGAAAATAAAGGAACTCGGCAAACACAAACTCCGCCTGTTTACCAAAAACATCGCCTCTTGCTCTTACATGTATAAGAGGTCCCGCCTGCCCTGTGATTTTTTTAACGGCCGCGGTATCTTGACCGTGCGAAGGTAGCGTAATCACTTGTCTTTTAATTGAAGACCCGTATGAAAGGCATCACGAGAGTTTATCTGTCTTTATTCTCTAATCAATGAAATTGATCCTCCCGTGCAGAAGCGAGAATAAGCGCATAAGACGAGAAGACCCTATGGAGCTTTAAACACTTAAGTTATTTTTAAATATCGAAAATTTTCCTACCTTTGGGTATAAAACATAAAATAATCTTCTAACTTAACTTGTTTTTGGTTGGGGCGACCAAGGGGAAAAACGAAACCCCCTTATCGAGTGGGTGAGAAATCACTCAAAATTAGAACTACAGTTCTAATAAATAGAAAATCTAACGAATAATGACCCAGGAAATTATATCCTGATCAATGAACCAAGTTACCCTAGGGATAACAGCGCAATCCTTTCTTAGAGCCCCCATCGCCGAAAGGGTTTACGACCTCGATGTTGGATCAGGACATCCTAATGGTGTAGCCGCTATTAAGGGTTCGTTTGTTCAACGATTAATAGTCCTACGTGATCTGAGTTCAGACCGGAGTAATCCAGGTCAGTTTCTATCTATGACGGCATTCTTCCCAGTACGAAAGGACCGGAAAAATGAAGCCTATGCCCTAGGTACGCTTCAACCCAACCTGCTGAAATCAACTCAAGCAGGTAAAGGCTGCCATCCTTAAGCCAAAGATAATGGTTTGTTAAGGTGGCAGAGCCTGGCAAATGCAAAAGACCTAAGCTCTTTGATTCAGAGGTTCAACTCCTCTCCTTAGCTAATGCTAAATCTTATTCTCCTCTACATTATTAACCCCCTAGCCTTCATTATCCCTATCCTCTTAGCTACAGCCTTCCTTACTCTAGTTGAACGAAAAATCCTAGGCTATATACAATTCCGTAAAGGACCTAACGTAGTAGGTCCATATGGTCTTTTACAACCTATCGCCGATGGACTTAAATTATTTACCAAAGAACCAGTACGACCATCCTTCTCCTCCCAATTCCTCTTCCTAATCACTCCTACTATTGCCCTAACCCTAGCACTACTCCTATGAATACCCTTACCCCTTCCACATTCAATCCTCAACCTAAATCTAGGTTTACTTTTCATCCTCGCTATCTCAAGCTTAACAGTTTATACCATCCTAGGCTCAGGATGAGCCTCAAACTCCAAATACGCCCTCATAGGGGCCCTTCGTGCAGTTGCACAAACCATCTCCTATGAAGTAACACTCGCCCTAATCCTCCTATCCCTAATCATCTTCACAGGAGGGTTTACACTCCACACATTCAACTTAAGCCAAGAAACCATCTGATTAATTATCCCTACATGACCCTTAGCCATAATATGGTATATTTCAACACTAGCAGAAACTAACCGAGCCCCCTTTGACCTTACAGAAGGAGAATCCGAACTAGTCTCAGGATTTAATATTGAATATGCAGGAGGCTCATTTGCCCTCTTCTTCTTAGCTGAATATTCTAATATCCTATTAATAAATACCCTCTCTGTCATCTTATTCCTAGGAACATCTTATAACCCTCACCTTCCACAACTTACTACCCTCAACCTTATACTTAAAGCAACCGCACTAACCCTAGTATTCCTATGAATTCGAGCCTCTTATCCACGATTCCGATATGATCAACTTATACACCTCGTCTGAAAAAGTTTCCTACCAATAACACTAGCCATAATTCTATGACACATTACCCTACCCATCGCCACAGCCAGCCTCCCACCAATAAACTCCTAAAAGGAAAAGTGCCTGAATAAAGGGCCACTTTGATAGAGTGGATAATGAATGTTAAAGCCATTCCTCTTCCTTGCGTTAGAAAAACAGGACTCGAACCTGTACCCAAGAGATCAAAACCCTTAGTACTTCCAATTATACTATTCCCTAAGTAAAGTCAGCTAATCTTAAGCTCTTGGGCCCATACCCCAAACATGTTGGTTAAAATCCTTCCTCTACTAATGAACCCACTAGTTCTCTCCATCACAATCCTCAGCTTAGGATTAGGCACCACAATAACATTTATTGCCTCACACTGACTATTAATTTGAGTAGGATTAGAAATCAACACAATAGCCATCATTCCCCTTATAATCCATCAACACCACCCACGAGCAACAGAAGCCACCACAAAATACTTTCTCACACAAGCCACCGCCTCTGCTCTCCTCCTATTTGCCGGAACCATAAATGCTTGACTCACGGGTCAATGAAATATTACAGAAATTATTAACCCAACCTCTGCCACACTCCTCTCCATCGCTTTAGCATTAAAAATTGGACTAGCACCCATACACTTTTGACTACCAGAAGTCCTCCAAGGACTCAACCTACTTACGGGACTTATCCTCTCCACATGACAAAAACTCGCACCATTCGCAATCATACTACAACTTTATCCCCTCCTCAACCCAACATTATTTATAATCATAGGAATCTTATCAATTATTATCGGTGGTTGAGGAGGACTTAACCAAACACAACTACGAAAAATCCTAGCATATTCATCAATTGCCCACATGGGATGAATAGTTATTATCTTACACTACTCCCCAAACCTCACTCTACTTAACCTAACTATCTACATCATCATAACCTCATCCCTATTTCTTCTCTTTAATACAAACAACACCACAAAAATTAACTCAATCACCATTTCATCAACTAAATCACCGCTACTAACCATCATAACAATACTAACCCTCCTCTCCTTAGGAGGACTCCCTCCCCTTACAGGATTCATGCCCAAATGACTTATCCTCCAAGAAATGACTAAACAAAACCTCTTTATCCCAGCCACAGTCATAGCCCTAACAGCACTACTTAGTCTATTCTTTTATCTACGCCTATGCTACTCAATCACCCTCACCCTATCCCCTAACCCCACCACCTCATCAACATCATGACGAACAAAAACTCTCCAACCAAACCTGCTACTAACCTCAACAACATCCTTTTCCCTCCTCCTCCTTCCACTCACCCCCATAATCCTCTCATTAACCACATAAGAAATTTAGGTTTAAACAAACCAAAAGCCTTCAAAGCTTTAAACAAGAGTGAGAATCCCTTAATTTCTGTAAGACTTGCAAGATTTTATCTCACATCCCCTGAATGCAACTCAGATACTTTTGTTAAGCCAAAGCCTTACTAGATAAATAGGCCTCGATCCTATAAAATCTTAGTTAACAGCTAAGCGTTCAATCCAGCGAACTTTTATCTAGGCTTCTCCCGCCGTTAAACGGCAGTGAGGCGGGAGAAGCCCCGGGAGAAGCCACTCTCCTTCTTGGGATTTGCAATCCCATGTATTTTTATACTACAGAGCTGATGTTTGATAAGAAGAGGACTTGAACCTCTCTTTACGGAGCTACAATCCGCCGCTTAGACCTCAGCCATCTTACCTGTGGCAATAGTTAATCGTTGATTGTTCTCTACTAATCACAAAGATATTGGCACCCTTTATTTAATCTTTGGTGCATGAGCGGGGATAGTGGGTACTGGTCTCAGTCTATTAATCCGAACAGAGTTAAGCCAACCAGGCGCATTATTGGGTGATGACCAAATCTACAATGTAATTGTCACCGCCCACGCCTTCGTAATAATTTTCTTCATAGTAATACCAATCATGATCGGAGGGTTTGGTAATTGACTAGTCCCCTTGATAATCGGTGCTCCGGACATGGCCTTTCCACGACTAAATAACATAAGTTTTTGACTCCTTCCCCCATCTTTCCTTCTACTGCTAGCCTCAGCAGGAGTAGAAGCCGGGGCCGGCACAGGATGAACAGTCTACCCCCCGTTAGCTGGTAATCTTGCACATGCCGGAGCTTCCGTAGACCTTGCTATCTTTTCCCTCCATTTAGCCGGTGTTTCCTCTATCCTAGCATCCATTAACTTTATTACAACAATTATCAACATAAAACCCCCTGCAATTTCCCAATACCAAACACCTCTCTTTGTTTGATCCATCCTCATTACAACAGTCCTCCTTTTACTATCACTCCCAGTTCTAGCAGCAGGCATTACTATACTTCTCACAGACCGTAATCTTAACACAACCTTCTTCGACCCAGCAGGCGGAGGAGACCCCATTCTCTATCAACATCTATTCTGATTCTTTGGACATCCGGAAGTCTATATTCTCATTCTACCAGGCTTTGGCATGATCTCTCATGTTGTAGCTTATTATTCAGGAAAAAAAGAACCTTTTGGTTATATAGGAATGGTTTGAGCAATAATGGCAATTGGCCTTCTTGGCTTTATTGTCTGAGCTCATCATATATTTACAGTCGGAATAGACGTAGATACACGAGCCTATTTTACCTCAGCAACTATAATTATTGCTATTCCAACCGGAGTAAAAGTCTTTAGTTGATTAGCTACCCTTCACGGCGGCTCTATCAAATGAGAAACACCCCTCCTTTGAGCCCTAGGTTTTATTTTCCTATTTACTATTGGAGGATTAACTGGCATTGTCTTAGCTAACTCATCCCTAGATATCGTTCTACACGATACCTACTACGTCGTAGCTCATTTCCATTATGTTCTATCAATAGGAGCAGTATTTGCTATTATGGCTGGTTTCGTCCATTGATTCCCACTTATTACAGGCTATACCCTACACTCCGCTTGAACAAAAACACAATTCTTAGTTATATTTGTAGGAGTAAACATAACATTCTTCCCACAACACTTCCTAGGCTTAGCTGGAATACCACGACGATATTCAGACTATCCAGATGCCTATACCTTCTGAAACGTTATTTCATCAATCGGCTCTTTAATTTCATTAGTAGCTGTAATTATCATGATATTTATTCTCTGAGAAGCATTCGCATCAAAACGTGAAATCATGTATATCGAGCTACCCCACACAAATGTAGAGTGATTACATGGATGTCCACCACCTTATCACACCTACGAAGAACCAGCATTTGTTCAAGTCCAACAACCTTATTAAGTTAATAAACAAGAAAGGAAGGAATTGAACCCCCATTAATTGGTTTCAAGCCAACCACATAACCACTCTGTCACTTTCTTGAGATTCTAGTAAAATAATATTACATTGCTTTGTCAGGGCAAAATTGTAGGTTTAAATCCCACGAATCTTAAACATGGCACATCCCTCACAATTAGGTTTTCAAGATGCAGCTTCCCCTGTTATGGAAGAACTACTCCATTTCCACGATCATACCCTTATAATCGTGTTTCTTATCAGCTCACTAGTTCTTTACGTCATTGTAGCAACAGTTTCAACCAAATTAACCAACAAGTATATTCTAGATTCCCAAGAAATCGAAATCGTCTGAACCATTGTCCCAGCAATTATTCTAATCTTAATCGCCCTACCATCTCTGCGTATTCTCTACTTAATAGACGAAATTAATGATCCCCACATTACAATCAAAGCCCTCGGTCATCAATGATATTGAAGCTACGAATACACAGATTATCAAAACCTAGAATTTGACTCATATATAATCCAAACGGAAGATCTCTCCCCCGGACAATTCCGCCTCTTAGAAGCAGACCATCGTATGGTAGTCCCCATACAATCTCCAATTCGAGTCTTAGTAACTGCAGAAGATGTTCTCCATGCATGAACAGTCCCAGCACTAGGAGTAAAAATTGATGCAGTACCAGGACGTCTAAACCAAACAGCCTTCATTATCTCTCGCCCAGGAGTCTTCTATGGTCAATGTTCCGAAATCTGTGGAGCCAACCATAGCTTTATACCTATTGTAGTTGAAGCAGTTCCATTAGAACACTTCGAGAACTGATCCTCACTAATACTTGAAGAACTTTCATTAAGAAGCTAAACTGGGCCTAGCATTAGCCTTTTAAGCTAAAAATTGGTGACTCCCAACCACCCTTAATGACATGCCTCAACTCAATCCAAGTCCCTGATTTTTAATCTTCTTATTTGCATGAGTATTTTTCCTAACTATTATACCAGGCAAAGTAGTATCTTACCTATTCAACAACAACCCAACCACAAAAAGTACCCAAAAATCTCAACCAACCCCCTGAAACTGACCATGAACCTAAACTTTTTCGACCAATTCTTAAGCCCATCACTATTAGGGATTCCTCTCATCACCCTAGCAATTATAACTCCTTGACTTATCTTTCCCACACCAACTAAACGATGACTAAACAACCGCCTACTTACTTTACAAACCTGATTCATTAATCGCTTCACCTATCAACTTATACAACCACTAAATTTCGGAGGACATAAATGAGCCTCAATCCTTACAGCACTTATACTATTCCTAATTACCATCAACCTCTTAGGGTTACTTCCGTACACTTTCACCCCAACAACCCAACTATCACTAAATATAGCATTTGCCATCCCCCTTTGACTAACTACAGTCCTAATCGGCATGCTTAACCAACCAACGGTGGCCCTAAGCCATTTCTTACCGGAAGGAACGCCCACTCTTTTAGTTCCAATTCTCATTATCATCGAAACTATTAGTTTATTTATTCGACCCTTAGCCCTAGGAGTCCGGTTAACAGCTAACCTCACAGCAGGCCATCTCCTGATACAACTAATTGCAACCGCAGCCTTCGTCCTAATCTCTATTATACCCTCAATTGCTCTTCTCACTTCACTTATTTTATTCCTCCTCACAATTTTAGAAGTCGCCGTAGCAATAATTCAAGCTTACGTTTTCGTTCTCCTCCTAAGCCTATATCTACAAGAAAACGTTTAATGGCCCATCAAGCACACGCATACCACATAGTTGACCCAAGTCCATGACCCCTTACAGGAGCAGTAGCAGCCCTCCTTATGACCTCAGGCCTTGCCATCTGATTCCACTTTCACACCCTATCCTTGCTTTATCTAGGCCTTCTACTCCTCATCCTGACTATAATCCAATGATGACGAGACATTATTCGAGAAGGAACCTTCCAAGGCCACCACACCCAGCCCGTCCAAAAAGGCTTACGATACGGAATAATCCTATTTATTACATCAGAAGTTTTCTTTTTTCTTGGATTCTTCTGAGCCTTTTACCACTCAAGCCTTGCCCCAACCCCTGAACTAGGTGGCTGCTGACCACCTACGGGCATCCACCCACTAGATCCCTTCGAAGTTCCCCTTCTTAATACTGCAGTCCTCCTAGCCTCCGGAGTGACAGTTACCTGGGCCCACCATAGCATCATAGAAGGAAACCGAAAAGAAACTACCCAAGCCCTCACTCTCACAATCATTTTAGGGTTTTATTTCACTGCACTCCAAGCCATAGAATATTATGAAGCCCCCTTCACTATTGCTGACGGCATTTACGGAACTACCTTCTTCGTTGCCACAGGCTTCCATGGTCTTCACGTAATTATTGGTTCTTCATTCCTATTAATCTGTCTTCTACGACAAGTCCAATATCACTTTACATCCCAACACCATTTTGGCTTTGAAGCCGCCGCATGATACTGACATTTCGTCGATGTAGTTTGATTGTTTCTTTATGTTTCAATCTACTGATGAGGTTCATAACAATTACTTTTCTAGTATAAAGACTAGTACAAATGACTTCCAATCATTTAATCTTGGTTAAAGTCCAAGGAAAAGTAATGAACCTCATCACATTTATTGTCGCCCTTACAACCCTCATTTCCCTAATCTTAGCAACATTAGCCTTCTGACTGCCCACTCTTAACCCTGATAGCGAAAAAATATCCCCATACGAATGTGGTTTCGACCCATTAGGAACCGCACGCCTACCCTTTTCACTTCGTTTTTTCCTAGTCGCTATCCTCTTCCTCCTATTTGATCTAGAAATCGCCCTCCTTCTACCATTACCCTGAGGGGACCAACTTAATTCCCCCCTCATCACCTCTTTATGAGCAACAACCATTTTACTACTCCTAACTTTAGGCCTAATTTACGAATGACTTCAAGGGGGTTTAGAATGAGCAGAATAGATACTTAGTCCAAAATTAAGACTATTGATTTCGGCTCAATTAATTATGGTGAAAGCCCATAAGTATCTTATGTCCCCTATCCATTTCACCTTCTCCTCTGCCTTTGCCCTAAGCCTCATAGGTCTAGCTCTAAACCGTTCCCATCTTTTATCAGCCCTTATTTGTCTCGAAGGCATAATATTATCCCTATTTATCGCTATTTCTCTTTGATCAATAACAATGACTTCCCCTACATGTTCTCTTATGCCTATAATCCTACTAACATTTTCAGCCTGTGAAGCAAGCTCAGGCTTAGCCCTACTAGTAGCTACAGCCCGCACCCATGGCTCAGATACATTAAAAAACCTTAATCTCTTACAATGCTAAAAATCATTATCCCCACAATCATGCTATACCCAATCTCATGACTTACCCCTAAAAAATGACTATGAACTACCTCCATCACCCATAGCCTTCTCATCGCATTCACTAGTTTATACTGATTTAAATGAAACACGGAAATCGGCTGAGACTTTTCCAATCTTCACTTAGGAATTGATCCATTATCATCTCCACTACTTGTACTAACCTGTTGACTCCTACCATTAATAATACTTGCCAGTCAAAATCACCTTAACAATGAACCATCTACCCGACAACGCATTTACATTATTTTACTTATTACCCTTCAACTTCTTCTAATCATAGCCTTCAGCGCCACCGAAATAATCCTATTTTATATTATATTCGAGGCAACCCTTATCCCAACACTTATTATTATTACTCGCTGAGGAAACCAGACTGAACGACTAAGTGCAGGAACCTACTTCCTATTCTACACACTTATCGGCTCCATACCCCTCTTAGTGGCCCTCCTCCTCCTACAAAATGATCTCGGCTCACTCTCAATACTAACTCTTCAATTTCCCCAACTTCTAAACCTCAACTCATGAGCAAATAAATTCTGATGAACCGCATGCCTAATCGCCTTCCTAGTAAAAATACCTCTCTACGGAGCACACCTCTGACTACCCAAAGCCCACGTAGAAGCTCCTATTGCTGGCTCCATGATTCTAGCCGCAATCCTATTAAAGCTAGGGGGATATGGAATAATACGAATTATCCCTATTCTTAGCCCCCTAACAAAAGAAATAGCCTTTCCATTCCTAATTCTAGCCCTCTGAGGCATTATTATAACAAGTTCCACTTGTCTGCGCCAAACAGACCTCAAATCCCTAATCGCTTACTCATCAGTAAGTCACATAGGCCTTGTAGCAGCAGCCATCCTTATCCAAACACCATGAAGTTTCGCAGGTGCAATCGCCCTAATAATCGCCCATGGCCTCATCTCATCCACTCTTTTCTGCTTAGCTAATACCAACTACGAACGAACACATACTCGAACCCTCCTTCTCACCCGAGGCATACAAATTATTCTTCCACTAATAGCAACTTCATGATTCCTCACTAATCTGGCAAACCTAGCCCTACCCCCCTCCCCAAACCTAATAGGAGAACTTCTTATTATCTCCTCCCTTTTTAAATGGTCTCAATGAACTATTATCCTCACCGGGTCCGGCGTCCTACTAACCGCTTCCTACTCCCTATACATATTTATTATAACACAACGAGGCCCTCTCCCTCCTCATATTACCTCTATAAACCCCTCCCACACACGAGAACACCTGTTAATATACCTTCATCTAATCCCAACACTTCTACTTATCTCCAAACCAGAACTAATTCTAGGTTGAACATCCTGTAATTATAGTTTAATAAAAACATTAGATTGTGGTTCTAAAAATAAAAGTTAAACTCTCTTTAATTACCCAAGAAAGGTCTGGGACAAGGGAAACTGCTAACTTCCCCCACCCATGGTTCAAATCCATGGTTTTCTTAAAGCCTTAGAAAGATAACAGTCATCTATTGGTCTTAGGAACCAAAAACTCTTGGTGCAACTCCAAGCTAAAGCTATGAACTCATTAATCTTTAACACGTCATTTTTACTAATCTTCCTAATCCTCCTATATCCTTTAATTTCATCCATAATCCCTACCAAAATACACCTCAACCATTCCTGATCCTCAACCTATGTTAAAACAGCCGTAAAAACCTCTTTCTTCATCAGCCTTATTCCCCTATCCATTTTTCTAGACCAGGGCCTAGAATCCATTACAACCAACTGAAACTGAATTAACCTAGAAACCATTGACATTAACATAAGCTTCAAATTTGATTCCTACTCTATCATCTTCACCCCTGTAGCCCTCTATGTCACCTGATCAATTCTAGAATTCGCCTTATGATATATACATTCAGACCCTAACCTCAACAAATTCTTTAAATACCTCCTCCTATTCTTAATCACAATACTTATTCTTATTACAGCAAATAACCTCTTCCAACTATTTGTCGGGTGAGAAGGTGTAGGTATTATATCCTTCCTCCTTATCGGCTGATGATTAAGTCGAACAGACGCAAACACAGCTGCCCTCCAGGCTGTCATCTATAACCGCATTGGAGATATTGGTTTAATTATAGCTATAGCATGACTTGCTATAAACCTTAACTCATGAGAAATTCAACAACTCTTTTTCCTCTCTAAAAACATAAACTTAACACTTCCCCTTCTAGGCTTAGTCCTAGCAGCAGCGGGAAAATCCGCTCAATTTGGTCTACACCCATGACTTCCAGCTGCCATAGAAGGTCCTACGCCAGTCTCTGCCCTACTTCACTCAAGTACAATAGTTGTTGCAGGAATCTTCCTACTCATTCGTCTTCACCCCCTTATCCAAGATAACCAACTAATCCTATCACTCTGCCTATGCCTAGGAGCATTAACCACACTCTTTACAGCTACCTGCGCACTAACCCAAAACGATATCAAAAAGATTATTGCTTTCTCCACATCCAGCCAACTAGGCCTTATAATAGTTACCATTGGCCTTAACCAACCCCAACTAGCCTTCCTACACATTTGCACGCATGCCTTCTTCAAGGCAATATTATTCCTATGTTCAGGCTCTATTATCCACAGCCTCAACGACGAACAAGACATCCGAAAAATAGGAGGTATACATAAACTTCTTCCTTTTACCTCCTCATCCCTCACAATTGGCAGCCTAGCCCTCACTGGCATACCATTCTTATCAGGTTTCTTCTCAAAAGATGCTATTATCGAAGCAATAAACACATCACACCTAAACGCCTGAGCCCTAACCCTAACCCTATTAGCCACATCCTTCACCGCCATTTACAGCCTACGCCTAATATTCTTCTCACTTATAAAATATCCACGATTCCCATCCCTCTCCCCAATCAATGAAAACAATCCCCTGCTTATCAACCCAATTAAACGCCTCGCCTACGGAAGTATCCTAGCTGGCCTAATCATCACCTCCAATATACCACCCACAAAAACACAAATCATAACAATAAGTCCACTCTTAAAACTTTCCGCCCTCCTAGTAACTATTCTAGGTTTTATACTAGCTTTAGAACTAACCAACCTAACCTCCACTCAATTCAAAACTCACCCTAACCTGCCCACTCATAACTTCTCCAACATATTAGGCTTCTTCCCTCCAATTATTCACCGACTCCTACCAAAACTTAGCCTATCCTGAGCCCAAACCATTTCAACCCAAACAATTGACCTCTCATGAAATGAAAAAATTGGCCCAAAAAGCCCAATCATCCAACAAACATTAATAATCAAATTATCAACCTCTCCCCAACAAGGCTTCATCAAAACATACATAATCTTATTCCTCCTAACCCTCACCCTGTCAACTACACTTACCTTCTTCTTCTACTAAACTGTACGTAAAGTTCCTCAAGACATCCCTCGCGTTAACTCCAACACCACGAACAAAGTCAAAAGTAATATTCAACCCCCCAAAACTAACATTCCACCTCCCCAAGAATACAACAACGCCACCCCACTAAAATCACCACGAACTATGCTTATTTCCATGGACTCTTCACCACCCACTCAGCCCCCTCAACTTCAATCAATCACAAAATTTGCTCCCACCCAAAAAAGAATACCAAAATATCCAACCACATAAACTAAAACAGATCAATCCCCTCACGACTCAGGATATGGCTCAGCAGCCAATGCCGCCGTATATGCAAACACAACTATTATCCCACCTAAATAAATTAAAAATAAAACTAAAGATAAAAAAGAACTCCCAAATCCAACCAACAAACCACAACCTACCCCAGCAGAAACTACTAACCCTAATGCAGCAAAATAAGGAGAAGGATTTGATGCCACAGCTACCAAACCTAAAATAAAACTTAATATTAAAATCAACATCACATATGTCATTTATTCCTACTTAGACTTTAACTAAGACCTTTAATCCGAAAAACTACCGTTGTTATTCAACTACAAGAACCAACCTAATGGCTACAAACATTCGCAAAACCCACCCCCTATTCAAAATTATTAACAACTCCCTAATTGACCTCCCAACCCCAACTAACATCTCTATTTGATGAAACTTTGGCTCCCTACTAGGCCTATGTTTAATTATCCAAATCCTTACAGGCCTCTTCCTAGCCATACACTACACTGCAGATATCTCATCAGCATTCTCATCAATTGCACATATCTCCCGAGATGTAAATTATGGCTGATTAATTCGTAATATCCACGCCAATGGCGCCTCTATATTCTTCATCTGTGTATATCTTCACATTGCCCGAGGACTCTACTACGGCTCTTATCTTAACAAAGAAACCTGAAATATTGGTGTAGTAATTCTCCTACTACTTATAGCCACCGCCTTCGTAGGTTATGTCCTCCCCTGAGGACAAATATCCTTCTGAGGGGCAACCGTCATCACCAACCTACTATCTGCCCTCCCCTATATTGGAGACATGTTAGTCCAATGAATCTGAGGGGGCTTCTCAATTGACAACGCAACATTAACACGATTCTTCACATTCCACTTCCTCTTTCCCTTTGTAATTGCAGCTCTAACTATAATTCACCTTCTCTTCCTTCATGAAACAGGTTCAAACAACCCAACCGGACTCACTTCCAACATAGACAAAATCCCGTTTCATCCCTACTTCACATATAAAGATCTCGTAGGCTTCTTTATTCTCCTATTCCTACTCACTCTCCTGACTCTCTTTACACCTAACCTCTTAAACGACGCAGAAAACTTTATTCCGGCCAACCCCTTAATCACACCGCCCCATATTAAGCCAGAATGATACTTCCTATTTGCCTACGCCATCTTACGTTCCATCCCCAACAAACTAGGAGGCGTCCTTGCTCTTATCTTCTCAATCCTAATCCTTCTCCTAGTCCCCATCCTCCATACTTCCAAACAACGAAGCCTCACCTTCCGCCCAATCACCCAACTCCTCTTCTGACTTCTAGTAGCAAACACAATTATCCTAACGTGAATCGGCGGCCAACCTGTAGAACAACCATTTATCATCATTGGCCAAATCGCCTCAATCACTTACTTCTCCTTCTTCCTCATCCTCTTTCCAATCACTGGCTGATGAGAGAACAAAATACTAAACCTTTAAACCATTGCCCTAGTAGCCCAGCATTTAAGGCATCGGTCTTGTAAACCGAAGAGCAGAGGTGAGATTCCTCTCTAGAGCATGCCCATTATCAGGAAAAAGGGGGCCAAACCCTCATCCTTGGCTCCCAAAGCCAAGATTTTTATTAAACTATCTCCTGACGAAAAAACCCGAAATACCCGGCTTATTTTTACGTTAAGTTGGCTAGACCACATATTATGTATATAGTACATAAGTACATAATATGTATATCGTACATATATACATACTATGCTTAATACACATTCATCTACTATCCCCTATTATCACTACATACTATGCTTAATACACATTCATCTACTATCCCCTATTATCATTACATACTATGCTTAATACACATTCATCTACTTTCCTCTATTTCATTACATAATTATGGAGAACCTCTTTGATTTACCTCTTGAATCTTAAACTTCCCTACGGTTTATTAATATAACATCACAAAACATAAGAGTTACATCTCATCAAGTATAACAGGTTTTGTTTGAAACGATATCGATTCATTTTCAACTAATTATTAATCACCATTAATAGATATTAAGATATTCCCATAACTATCTAATTATTAATAATACCTTAATTTATATTCCCTTATAATTAAACATCCTGTCTTTGCATTATTCCTCTACCGTCCTATTAATAAGGTTAATTGTTTAGACTTAGTCAATATCATATCATGTTTTGTAATAGGGGAACCCTATTACAAAACACTCCTTTCCTTAATAACCATCTCTTGGCACTCCAATGTTCTATAACATTATATTCTTAATCGGGCATAATATTTCCAAGAACTACAGTTGGTTTCGTAACCAGGCTATGGACCTTTCAAGCATCACTTTGTCTCACCTCCCGGACTTTACCTGCCGACTCTACGTCTATAACGCACAGTGACTGTCCCAGTGGCATTAGGCACCCTTGTAAGGCATCTCACCCGTAATCGCGGCTGGTTGGCACTTTATCTGGTCTAGTTCCCTTGTAAGGCATAATTACTCTTAACCGGCTCCTATTCCGCGTGGCGGTTTGGGTAAGTCTCCAGGATATTTGTTCACGTTCCGTGAACCAATAGGCAGGTACTTAAGCGGCTTACAGTATACGAAAATCCCTACGACTCTTACCCAACCCTGCGCTCCATGTACGGACCGGGGGAGAGACTATCGTCCCTTGACCTTTTTGGATTTTGGGAGGGAGCCCCTCCGGGGCTCTAGTTTAAGCATCAACACCCAACGCGTCCGGCACTTTCTGATAGTTGGTAATAACCTCGACGCCTAGTTTATTGATCAGCTACTGTAGATATGATTCGCGAACCCACATGGTCAAGGACTACCGGAGAAAATCAAAGTCAAGTTATTAATCAAACCTATATAGATTAACCTTTCGAGAATTTAACAATATTTTAAAAAAGACATATTAAATTTTCATAAAGAACTTAAACTTCGATAAAAGTGTAATAAAGTGAATTTCGATAAAAATCAGAGTACGTCTAAGGTCGGTTCGGAGCGGGAGATAATTTGAAAAATCTTGAAAAAAATGACTAAAAGTTTTCAGGAAAAACCCCCCCTCCCCCCGTAGACGCACACCTGGATTTTCCTCGAAAAACCCCAAAAACGAGGGCCGAAGTGTACTTTTCATGTGTAAAACAGCAAAAAAAAATCATCTTCTAAAAAAATCTTTTTTTGATATTAACACTTATGGGACAAAAAAAATATTAAGCATGTATGCGGATAAGATATTTATAAAAAAAATTGACAAAAACATTACCTTCTTCAGGACATTATTTTAACTTTACATAAAACCCACTACCTTTAAACCCTAATATACCTGTTATATTTGTAGTATATCAATAGTGTACATATACACAGTATGCATGTATATTATGCATGTATAGTGTGCACATGTGCTACACCCATGTGATATACATGATGCAGCATACATGTCACATACATATCATACTTAATACGACACATACACATCATGCACATGCCACACGCCTCCAACCTGGTATTATCCTAACTTCCCTCCACTGTAAGCC